TATTCCTTGATAAGAAAAATAAAAAACGTGAATGGTGATTGGATTGATGATAAAATAGAATCCTGGGTCTCGAACAGTGATTCGATTGATGAGAAAGAAAGAGACTTCTTGGTTCAGTTTTCTACCTTAACGACAGAAAAAAGGACTGATCAAATTTTATGGAGTCTAACTCATAGTGATCATTTATCAAAGAATAACTCTGGTTATCAAATGATTGAACAACCGGGAGCAATTTACTTACGATACTTAGTTGACATTCATCAAAAGTATCTAATGATTTATGAATTCAATACATCCTGTTTAGCAGAAAGACGTATATTCCTTGCTAATTATCAGACAATTACTTATTCACAAACCTTGTGGGGGGCTAATAGTTTTCATTTCCCATCTCATGGAAAACCCTTTTCGCTCCGCTTAGCCCTACCTCCCAGGGGTATTTTAGTGATAGGTTCTATAGGAACGGGACGATCCTATTTGGTCAAATACCTAGCGACAAACTCCTATCTTCCTTTCATTACAGTATTTCTGAACAAGTTCCTGGATAACAAGCCTAAGGGTTTTCTTATTGATGATAGTGATGATAGTGACGATATTGACGATATTGATGATAGTGACGATAGTGACGATATCGACCGTGACCTTGATATGGAGCTGGAGCTTCTAACTATGATGAATACGCTAACTATGGATATGATGCCAGAAATAGACCGATTTTATATCACCTTTCAATTCGAATTAGCAAAAGCAATGTCTCCTTGCATAATATGGATTCCAAACATTCATGATCTGGATGTGAATGAGTCGAATTACTTATCCCTCGGTCTTTTAGTGAACTATCTCTCCAGGGATTGTGAAAGATGTTCCACTAGAAATATTCTTGTTATTGCTTCGACTCATATTCCCCAAAAAGTAGATCCAACTCTAATAGCTCCGAATAAATTAAATACATGCATTAAGATACGAAGGCTTCTTATTCCACAACAACGAAAACACTTTTTCACTCTTTCATATACTAGGGGATTTCACTTGGAAAAGAAAATGTCCCATACTAATGGATTCGGGTCCACAACGATGGGTTCAAATGTACGAGATCTTGTAGCACTTACCAATCAGGCCCTATCAATTAGTATTATAAAAAAAAAATCCATCATAGACACTAATATAATTAGATCTGTTCTTCATAGACAAACTTGGGATTTCCGATCTCAGGTAAGATCGGTTCAGGATCATGGGATCCTTTTCTATCAGATAGGAAGGGCTGTTTCACAAAATGTACTTCTAAGTAATTGCTCCATAGATCCTATATCTATCTATATGAAGAAAAAATCATGTGACGGGGGGGATTCTTATTTGTACAAATGGTACTTCGAACTTGGAACGAGTATGAAGAAATTAACGATACTTCTTTACCTTTTGAGTTGTTCTGCCGGATCGGTCGCTCAAGACCTTTGGTCTCTACCCGGACCTGATGAAAAAAATGGGATCACATCTTATGGACTCGTTGAGAATAATTCTGATCTAGTTCATGGCCTATTAGAAGTAGAAGGAGCTCTGGTGGGATCCTCACGTACAGAAAAAGATTGCAGTCAGTTTGATAAGGATCGAGTGACATTGCTTCTTCGGTCCGAACCAAGGAATCCCTTAAATATGATTCAAAATGGATCTTATTCTATCGTTGATCAGAGATTTCTCTATGAAAAATATGAATCGGAGTTTGAAGAAGGGGGGGGAGTCCTCGACCCGCAACAGATAGAGGAGGATTTTTTCAATCACATCGTTTGGGCTCCTAGAATATGGCGCCCTTGGGGCTTTCTATTTGATTGTATTGAAAGGCCCAATGAATTGGGATTTCCCTATTGGGCCAGGTCATTTCGGGACAAGCGGATCATTTATGATGAAGAGGATGAGCTTCAAGAGAATGATTCAGAGTTCTTACAGGGTGGAACCATGCAGTACCAGACACGAGATAGATCTTCCAAAGAACAGGGCTTTTTTCGAATAAGCCAATTCATTTGGGACCCCGCGGATCCACTCTTTTTCCTATTCAAAGATCAGCCTTTTGTCTCTGTGTTTTCACATCGACAATTCTTTACAGATGAAGAGATGTCAAGGGAACTTCTGACTTCCCAAACAGATCTTCCTACATCTATATATAAACACTGGTTTATCAAGAATACGCAAGAAAAGCATTTTGAATTGTTGATTCATTGCCAGAGATGGCTTAGAATCAATAGTTCATTATCTAATAGATTTTTCCGTTCTAATACTCTATCTGAGAGTTATCAATATTTATCAAATCTGTTCCTATCTAACGAAGCGCTATTGGATCAAATGACAAAGACATTGTTGAGAAAAAGATGGCTTTTCCGAGATGAGATAGTTGTTGCTATCTGCTCCAATAACGAATTATTGGTTTAACTGAAGAACTAAAAAAAAAATAGATAGACCTTTCTTTCTCTTTGTCTCAGGTCGATGGATCTTCTCAATTGAAAGATCCCCC